ATTAATGATTCATATAAATCACTTAGTGGAAAATGTCCCGAATAAACCCAACGAGTAACTAATAATCCTGTTAGACAGGAAAAAGTCATTATCATCCCCTTTTCGGATGAATCATATAGTTTTACGATTTCATCGACTAAAAAAGTTATGAAATGAATTGTAATTACAATTGAAACAATCGAAAAAGAAATATGAGTTAATATATGCTCTAAAGTTGAAAATATCATAATTTTTTTTTAAGGAGTCCCATAATTATAAAAAGGAAATCGGAAATTGAATTCATTATAGGATCTATTTAGTTTTTTTAGGAGATGACATGCCGCCACTCGGACTCGAACCGAGATGCTCTAGCACTGCTTCCTAAGAGCAGCGTGTCTACCAATTTCACCATAGCGGCTTGTCTTGAATTCATAATACCCTATGAATAAGCAATCGTCTAGATTTAAGAATTAAATTGTTGCAATATTTTTTAGGAAAGATTCAAATTGATGAATAAAAATTCGTTCAAATAGGTATTTGAAGGTTCATTATTTGAATTTAGGGTCTTAGTTTTAGTGTGTATTTTAGACTCTCCTCGACTTGAACTCTTGGAAAACTAGATAGTCCAACTATGAATTAAAGGATAGAACCCCCCCCCCAAAAAAAAAACATTTTTGTTTTGTTTTAATGAACTGTTTTTGATTTATTTGATTTCAAACATCGAAACCAAAAAATCCATTTTATCAATGAACAAAAAAAATTTTGGATCAGTAAAAATTGACACATATTTATCCAAAAAAATTTGTTAAGTGTTTTTGAGTGGATTGATGGCAATAAATATATGGGAGTCTATATAGGAATTCATAGAAAATCCAAAAAGAAGAAAGTTGCACAAAAAGGTTTAGAATTTTAATCAATTAGTTTCAATGATTTTGATTTTTTACTCGCCTTTCTATAGAGAAAACGTGGATCTAGAGAAAAAAGAAAACCTTATATTATTGCTTATATTATTGTAAGAAACAGGCTGATGGGGAAAATAATACTCCCCACCTTGGAAATGAGAAAATATACTAAAAAGACAATTACGTATCTTATGTTTTTTTGTCAAAAAAAAGGATTCTTTTTTTTTTTTTGAATTCAGTACGGTAAAGAGAAAAATCCTTATTCTAATTCTAAGAGCGAAACAAATTCCATTTCCTATTGATTAACTCAACAGGGAATGGAAAGCGGGAATTTTATTTTCGAAACGAAATGAGTCAATTTTTGAGTCAAGCCGATTCAGATTATTGTAACATGTTATGTTTTATTACTTATTTTATTTGTTTGTTGCACAAAAAAACTTTTGGAATTCCCGGTAGAAATAGATTTCCCTAAGGAAAACGCTTTTAACGCTGCCCAATATCCCTTCCTTTTCCAAAAATTTTTACGAATACGCTTTTTTGATGCAGAAGTGCGTTTTTTTGGAACTGCCATTTAAATAAAAATTAAGAGATTACTCATTGGTATAGCTGGATGTGAAAGACATCTATTGTTCAAAAGAAATTTGCGCTTTGCCAATTCATTATGTATTTCTTTTCTAGATAATATTTTTTATTCTAAAATCAAAAAGAATACATAAGATGCGTGAAAGATATGGGAAAATCGCATAAACTATTTTTTTTACTAAAAAAAAGAATATTCTTTTTTTTTTAGTAACTTGTCAAATTCGCGAAAAATATGCCTAATTTAACTTGAATTTGAAAGTTCGAAGGAGACTAGTAATTAATCTGCTTTTTTCATATGATTTGACCATATGTAACTTCTTGATTTGAATATTTGAAGTATTTAGCAGAAACTTCTAAAGAATAAGTATAAAAAGAAATAAAAATTCAAAAATTCTATTTCTATTTAAGTTATTAAGTTAGTGCATATCTTTATTTTTTTATTGACTCCTTTCAAAAAGAGGTAAGATCCGGTGAATCGGAAACAATTAATATTAATTAAGAATTAAAAAACTTTTTTTATGGAACAGACATATCAATATGCGTGGATCATACCTTTCCTTCCACTTCCAGTTCCTATGTTAATAGGAGTGGGACTTCTTCTTTTTCCGACAGCAACAAAAAATCTCCGTCGTATGTGGGCTTTTTCGAGTATTTTATTGTTAAGTATAGTCATGATTTTTTCAACTAATCTGTCTATTCAGCAAATAAAAAGCAGTTCTATCTATCAATATGTATGGTCTTGGACCCTCGATAATGATTTTTCTTTAGAATTCGGCTACTTGATCGATCCACTTACTTCTATTATGTCAATGTTAATCACTACTGTTGGAATTATGGTTCTTATTTATAGTGATAATTATATGGCTCACGATCAAGGATACTTGAGATTTTTTGCTTATATGAGTTTTTTCAGTACTTCGATGTTGGGATTAGTTACTAGTTCGAATTTGATACAAATTTATATTTTTTGGGAATTGGTTGGAATGTGTTCCTATCTATTAATAGGGTTTTGGTTCACACGAACTCCTGCAGCAAAT